GATGATCTCACACAAGACAGAATGGTGGAGAAAAAGGCTTTTAAACAAATAAATAAACAATAGAAGTACAACTAGGACAAATACACCCATAATAATGGCAAATCGTTTCTCGAATAAGAACAAAAGACGTTCTACGGGTACGCTCACGTTAGGGGCAGCCTTCTCACCCAGCAGCGGCGAGGACTTCTCCCCCTTTTGAGAGGTACCACATAAAACCCGAAAATTCCAATACGAAGAAAATTTGCCAATATCCCCGTAGGGGGATATTAGCAAACTTCTCGCCTTTTTTAGGGCTCGGGACATCATGACCCATTCATATTCACTCGTAGTTCTGCTTCTTGCTCTAACAGAAAGACTTGTAGGAAATCTGGTTGGTCCAACCAAGAAAAACATGGGGGTTTTTGGGCATCTCACAGGAAATGGAACTTCTTTTCTTTACGTAATTTCAGCCTTCATCGAAAATCCTAATTTTCTGCTTTTTGCTCGTGCTTTAGCTTTTTTATCTCATCCGTATTCCGGTTCAAATGTGTTAAGTTTAAGTCAGGTAAGCGGGTGGAGAATAGCGAGGGAGAGGGCAGCGCCCCTTGCTGGATAGAATATCGAGAAGCACATGGGATTGGGGTGCTCTCTAAGTGAGGAGCCATGGAACTCTAGCTTAGATAGAAAGGGTTTTTAGGCCGGACAAAGGTCTAGGTTAAGTCCGGGAGAGAGGGCTTGATGAACACCACCTCCTGGTTAGTGATTGGGCACACGCTTCCTTTACGGCGTAGAATCGGCTTCTTTTTTTGACGTATCAGAAAGGGCTTCTCTTCTACGCCCGAAGTTTATATTTATGCAAGTATCTTCACTTCAATACCCAAAGTGGCCCTATACATTTAATGATAACCGAACCCAAGCAAGGAGCTTCAATCTTTTCTATTTCCGGTCGGGTTGGAAAGTCTTTATTTTATGTGCCAACGCAGGCCTATCACCAAATCTCCACGGCGAAATCCTTTGTTGGAAGGCTTGCTGATTCATGATTTACACCTCTCTCCGCCGCTTCTTAACAGTTGACTGCGAGATTAGCACTTTCTTCGTTACTAACAGATATATCTTTTCCGCGCGAGCTAGTTCAACAGTTCATTCTTGTAAGCCCCTTTGTCAGCCACACTAAGACTTCGGGTCATCATGCACTGACACAATCATTATCTGAGGGCCTATGATCATCCAAAAGCAGTACCTGGCATACTCCTAATAATCAAAAGAAAAAGCCGGATTCGACTTCTTGTGTACAAGCAGAGCATCAACAATCCTTTTCGTTACCAATTACAAATGGTATAAACTAATCGGGATGCTTCTACACGTCCATTCTTCTAGGAGAGTCATACCCGTCTTTTTGCCTGACCCGGCCTTCCAATCTTTTCAATCGGTCTAGTCCACGCGTGGACAGAGGAATTTGCTTCCTCTAGCCCATTACCTGAAAAGGCGACTACCTTACCTATCAATCGTATTGGCCCAATTCCAGATCAATAGAATAGAAGGTATCATATTCACTAAATTCCTAAGGGAATCCCCCGCTTGACTAATAGCCTCTGCCTATTGTCTTATTTTCTACTGATTGCTTGTATCAAGCAGGACGTCCACATGAGAGTTGTACCAAGCAAGTGTTCTCCCTTCACTATCGGACCTGCTTCTTACTTATTTGTTAGCGCCTACGGGCGGAATCAAAGAAAAAATGAATACATTGGGCTTTCGCCACCTGAAAATGCCCGACGGTCATTCAAGATTATCTGCATTTTAGTAAGTGTATGCAAGAGACGCAGTCTTAGTATTAGGAATAGCGAGTTCTCCCTCGTATCCGCAGAAGTTAATGCAACTGAACCCTTCGCTACTCCTTTTTGTGTGACTGACCAACCCGAATTTCATATTGAAAAAGGAGGAGGCACATCAAGGCAGAAGTCGAATCAAGCAAAGATCCTCTGACATTAGCTAGTAGCTGCTTTCCTGGGACTTGCACTTGCTTCTTTTAGAGAAGGCTTGGCTCTATTTATGCTATTTCCATCCACTTGACTGTTCTTCGCGAGTATCTTTCGTCTCTTCCTGGGAATCCAATGGTTACGCTGGAAGAAGGACTAACAGTTATAACCGAGAAAGTGCTTATGTCGACACTAGCAAGTGACTCACCAACTCGGAAGTAAGAAAGAGGAAAGACAGGGGTATGACAACCAATCTACCCGCCTATTAGCTATTCTAGCCAAGGCCAATTTCATGTGTTAAGCATATAGACATCAGATCGTTTTTGGAAGAGTGCCCGAGGACGAATAGAACTTAGATTCAAAAGAGCGCGAAGAAAGAGCTTTCGCAAATGATTGCACTTCTGCTATCCGGATAGCTATTCAAAGCATCGAGAAAAACAAAGATAATGTTAACAGTTTCATAAAAGCAAGGGGATTCGCTAAGCAGCTAAGCAAAAATCCTTTACCCTGAAATCGTAGATCTACGAAATGAGCGTAGTGTTGAACTCTTTCGCACCCCTTCCGAAATCAATCAAGGATTGCCATCGAAAGCTGTCGTTACGCCGAATTCTTCAATAAAAGTAGCCGTCGTAAGGCCGGGGCGTTGCGTATCCGGAAGAGTCAGACTTCGTTTCAAGCAGCAATCTTTGAAAGGAAAGATACTTGTTGTCGATTCAATGTGGGATAGTCCCTACAGGATAGGAGTTAACCCATGTCCACAGTTTTGATTACAGGTCTAGTTCAGTTCAACTCATAGCCCCCAATCCCACTGGTGACGATATTGTCATTGGGGATCAGAAAGTTGCTCTGCCTTACAAAGAGTGGTTAGCTGATCTGGGAGTCAGTGTCTCGATGCCGAAGTCACTGGTCAATGAGTAGGCAAAATCATCTGGGGAAGGAAGCGAGGTGGAGTGAAGCACGGTCGGCAACAGCTAATTGGCTCAGGCGATTCTTGTTGTCGGGCGTAGGGTAGGACCCTCTTTCGAGTTTCAGAGGTGAATCCTCATATGATATGAAGGACTCCCATCCCCGGGAAAGTCCCCAACAGCAACTGGATCAATCTTTGTTGGCTGGCTTGCTTTGTCCGCTATCCTTCATCCCATCCGTCTTGTCCAGGCTGGTAAGGAGAGAAAGGGGTGCCCGGGGGAGATGAAGTAGAATCAATTGAAGTGGATGTTTCAGGAGTTCATTCAAGCGTAGGGGTAGGGCTTCATTCAAGCGTACGGACTTTATTCGACTTTAGTTTAGTGAGTGGATTCTGTTGTGGATGAATGCGCTTAAGCAATAATAGTGGTAGGACTTAGCCGCGCTCTGTTCTTGATCGGTCGAATCGATCGCCATGTTTCTGAGATTCTTCTAAATGCCCTTTCTCTTTCGTTAATGGTTACGATGTCAATCGGGTACCCCATTCATCTATCTTCTTTGAAATGGAATTTCCCGTTCTCCTGCTTCAGTTACAGCTTCTCCCGCTCCTGGAATTCCTTAAAGTTTATTAATGCGATTTACTTGCCCTCTTATAAATCATAAATTGTCGGATATTTTTGCTTGTAATGCTCTGTGGTGGAACAAAGGAGTGCGCGAAGGTACAATCCTAAAAAGTGAGATTGGTTATAGGGATATCTTTTCCTCTGTTTTGCATATCAACGACAGCTCTGACCTTCCTGATCCTGTAACTGGTTTCTCCCCTGGTCTATGATTGCTCTCCTTAAGACCCGACCGGAAGGTTCGTTCGAGAGGCCCGGTACGGTCCGCTTGGGGCCCTTCCGCAATAAATAGCAGATATAAGAAAGAGAGAGTGGCAGACTGAAGGAACTGTTAGAGTGAGCCTGAAAGAAGGTAGAGGATAATCTCCCAACTTCAAGCCAGGAAGCATTTTAGCAAAAACATTCCCCTCATTCAAAGAAAAGAAAGATGAAAGTTGAATAATAGCTGCCGGCTCCCTTTAACACCAACGGTAGATAGGAACCGAATTCAAAGGCTTGCATGTTAAAGATAGAACCAACGGTGGCAGAAGAGATTTGTGCAGGAGCTGGCGGAGAGCGGAAGATTCGAATCTCGATCCGGGGAGACGTTTCAACGTTAGCTCCTGTAAGCCTGAGCAAACAAAGGTTGTAGTAGGGGCTTCCGCGACACTTTGATTAGTTCAATTAACCCAGCCTCAAGGACAGAAAGGGAGGGTAGGGTTTTTCCTTGATGAACCGAAGGAGGCCTAAGCATTTTGAAAACCCATATCATTCATTGGTAAGCGTAATTGGTTGGCCCTGCCAACTATATGCAGGTCTCTCGAGCCTTCCCTATTTCTCGATCGGTTCAATGCTTCATATTTATTCCACTCAAAGCCTGAGCGTGGCTAGGGTTCTCCCCCACTTCATTAATATAGTATAGCGAGGTGTGGTATAAAGAATACTGATCGTCCAGTAATGGGTAGCGACAACTGAAAAATTAATAGCAAAGGAATCTCAAGCCAAGGAATCGAATTTCTGACAAGGAATCTCAAGCCGCAGGGAATCTCAGGCGAAGGAATCGAATTTCAGCGAAGGAATCTCAAGCTAATTTCAGTGAAATCCCATGTTTTACTTCAAACTGAAAAAAAAGGAAAGACATGAATCACAAAAACTGGCTTACTCGATCATTGGATGATATGCCTAGAAAAGAGGAAGACAAAAAGGAACTAATAAGGTTTTGGAATGAGTTTTACACTTATTTATTGCAAAATACTAACAAGAGTGGACAACATGGTAAGAGTCACTCAGTTCAGTATAAGGAAACCGCCTTCGATATTTTGGAAGAAGCAAAAACAAGATTACCATTAAGTGTAGATGAATTAAGTGAGATCCAAAAGCAAATTGAGGAGATTACTATATGGTTCGATGAGAAATCTATTTTTAGGTCAGCTTCCGACATAATCAAAATCTTAATCAGGGAAAATGAGGAAAGTGCTAAGGATTTTCTCAGGAGAAGGCCATTCGAAAAGGATGATCTTGAATTGCTTTCAGAGTTCGGTCAATATACGATTGAGGCATTAATAGTTCATGTACTAAGTATGTTTTTTTACTCAGTTGAATCTAACTCACTAATTCGTGTTGCTTCTTTGGTTGAACAACTAGAGTCTAGTGTCCGTCACCAAGCTTCATTATTGAAAAGCGGCAGGTGTAATAAACCGTTTTCTAGTGCCACGAATGATTTCAAAGTGAAGAAGTCTGGTAAGGATAGGAAAAGATCCAAATTGGTGATGATGTATCCCTTCGGTTCCGGCTTAGTTCAATTCATGGAGGAAAGGAAATTGATCAGTTTAGTGACTGATTTGAGCGGTACTGTTCGAGTGAAGAAGAAGAAAGGATCTTATTTTCTTCCAAGCCATCTCTACGCAGTCTGCAACTTTGATATTTCATTACTACCGATCAAGCTCAACCTGCCTATGGTATGCAAACCTCGAGATTGGACGAGTGCCTGCCGGGGTGATCAAAATCCTAGATACCTGTCCGATCTATCAGGGGGTTACTTAAGTGGGCCAACAGGTGGCCTATATGATCGTTACCGCCTCTTAAGTTCAGGTGACATTAATCATTTTTATATTGATATTGGAAGAGAAAAGAATTACGAGAAACTGTGTCTTGTAATGAACAAGCTGCAGGGTCAGGCCTTTCAAATCAACAGTCATTGGTTGAAATGTCTTAAATATAATGAGGACTCATTTGTTGAATCTGGTTTACTCATGCCAAGATTTCTATCCTCTATGAATATCAAAGATGTATCCAACTTACTTAGAGAGTTTCACATGAAGGATGAGGTTATTAATAAATTATGTAACTTTAGCGAATTGTTACATACTTTATCTAAGAACATACAGCGTTCTCGTTATGAGAATTTGATTATGAAGCTGGCACAAGCCTACGAAGGTTATCATTTTTATTTGCCAGCCTTTCTCGACTTCCGAGGTCGAATCTACCGCAGTGGTGTCTTGCATTTCCACGAGCGTGATCTAGCAAGAAGCATGATCGTCTTTGCGGATATCAAATCTAGTGGCAATATTGACATGAATGCATATCTCGCCGCAGCAGCCTTCCATTACAAGTCTTTCGTCTCTGTCGACGAGGCATTATACTTTTCTAATAACAACTTCTTGCAGCTCAGTCATGATGATGATCTTCTCATGTACGCTCGGGAGGCTAAACGCCCCTTTCAGCTCTTCGCCCATCTAATTGGAGTTACCTCTCCAAATTTGAAGGTTATTACGCGCATCCCTTTAACCCAAGACGCCTCAGCGAGTGCATATCAGATTATGAGTTACTTTTTGTTGGATGAAAGCCTGGCTTCGAGAACGAATCTCATCCCATCTTTGGATGGAAAAATCCAAGATGTTTATTCATTCATCCTCGAAGATCTCAAGGTGTTCATGAAAGCAGAACTGGATAATAATCATCTATCAACGATAGTTTGCAATGTGCTCACTCGTAAGCTAGTCAAAGGTATCTTTATGCCTATGATCTATGGCAAAACTTTAATGAGCACGGCCAGCGATCTAAAAGACACTCTCTCTCGCTTCATCACTCATAAGGAATGCTTCGATGTTGCCTCTGTCTGCTTTAAGTTCTGGAGGACGCAATATCAGAACACGGAATGCCTGATCCGGTTGATCCGCCATATAGGCTGGATCGCGTCTGCTAGGGATAGCCCAGTTTTCTATAGAGTCCCTTCCTTTACCACGGTACAGGATTATATGAAAATGGATCCCATAAATGTATGGTTTTATGATGGACTTCATAAGAAGAGGCGTCGGGTGACTCTCAGAGTTTCTTCTTCTAAGAGAGATCGTAGGAAGACTGAAATCTCTACCTTCGTAAACTTCATCCATCAGAGGGATGCCCATATTGCAATGAAAGTAGTAGAATGTATGCTTGAAAAGGGTGCGCCTATATACACAGTACACGACAACTTTATAACTACAGCTGAATATAGCTATTTTCTACCAATAATTTATATCAAGGTCATTTGTGAGATGGGCCCTCCACTTTCAATCCTCAACGAGTTCATCTATATGAATATTATGAAACCTATTGTCAAAGTGGAGTCAGCTGGACCTCATGAGGGTTACTTTGCCGATAAGGTAATCTCAAAAGAGATTCTTCATTATTACTTAAAGGCTAATGTACCTGAGAACATAAGCAAGAAGATGATGGCAACTTGGGAAGAAAGGATCTCGGGAATACTGACCTCTTACGAGAACTATACTCGTTATGTATGCGGTGATTTTCAATCCCCTAACCCTAGGGATTGTTTTCGAGCTCATGAGGAAAAGTGGGATAAATTCAAGTCAAAGCTAATAAGCGGGGAGGGAAATTACTACTGCGTACACTATTAAGTATGAATCATAAGATGATGGCATACACCACAGACAGCTCAACTACTGGACAGTTATTGAATCGCTTGTATAAAAAGATTGAACGAACAACACACCAAGATCCGCATCTTGGGTTAATCATTGCTTCACATCACTTCATCGAGCCTCCCCCTCTTGTTAACGAGATTGACCTACTCTGTCTTGCGACCATGTCTCTCTTAATCCAGTTTGCTTACCCATCCTTATCTGGTTACGGTAAGTTCACAATTTCCTTTACCATGAAGCGATCTTACGGAGAGGAGATCTCATTTACGCTAGGTCCTGCTATCCCCTTGACTGATCCCGATGGTAAGTTAATTCCAATGAGTGAGGTCTATGCTCATATATCTCGATCAATTATGAAATATGCAGAAATCTACAACGGAGATTATATAGTTCGACTCATGATCCGAGTCTATATGGACGGCAAAAAGATGGATAGGCCAGCCCTATCTTCAGAGGAGAGAGATAGCTCACTTTCTTCAATCATTCAAGCCGGATTGAGTGAGATCGAGCCAATAACAGCAAGAGAGATCCGAAATCGTAATCGTAGCTATCCAACCCATATCACAGCACTCAAACCATGTCGCACTGAGCTGAAACCATTCATTGTAGCCGATACGGAGACTCTACTGATCGATAATGTTCATAAGCCTTATGCTGCAGGTCTCTTGATGGTTCGTCCCGGTGAACAGATCTATGATATTCTGATTGATAGCTACTTCAGTGAAGACTACTCTATAATCTTGGATTCCTTTGAAGAAAGGAGTACTAAGGTACTTTATGACTTGGTATTAAGGATATCAACGATTGTTAGACAAGAACAATCCCCTTTAACAATTTACTTCCACAACTTCTCTAGATTCGATGGAATTCTCTTGCTTAAGCACCTAGCATGTCATCACAAGAGCTACAAGCTAAAACCACTGATGAGGAACCATAGGCTATACGAGTTAGCTGTCTATTCTGGTACGAAGATGTTATTCCGCTTCAGAGACTCCTTGAATCTACTCCCTGGCAAACTTGCCTCCCTAGCTAAGAATCTATGCCCGGGTCTTGGCCCGAAAGGCTCTATCGCATATGATGAGGTGACACTGTCAAATCTGGCAAGTATGAAAAAGAACTTGTTAGACTATATGAAGCAGGACATCCTTCTCCTTGGAGGTGTAATGCAAAAAGCTCAAGAGATATATTGGAAGCTGTACAAGGTGGACATAGAAAGCAAGATAACCCTTTCCTCACTTGCTCTTAGCATCTTTCGTATGAAATACTACGATGCTTCTAATTGGCCAATCCACATCCCAAACAAGAATGAAGACAGCTTTATAAGGCGTGCCTACTACGGTGGTCATACAGATGTATACAAGCCATATGGCGAGGACCTATACTACTACGATGTGAACTCTCTCTATCCCTTTGTAATGAAGGAATTTCCAATGCCTGGTGGTGTGCCAGTCTGGCATGGAAATCTGGAAGGCAAGGACTTAGATAGCATGTTTGGCTTTATTGAGGCATATGTGGTATGTCCGAAGACTATCAAGAAGCCCTTTCTACCCTATCGAGACAACAAGAAGAACACTCTCATCTTTCCAACCGGGGAATTTGTTGGAGTGTACTATTGCGAGGAGTTAAAGTATGCAAGAGGCCTAGGCTACACTGTAATCCCAATCTCAGGCTACCTCTTTGAGAGGATGGAAAGCCCATTCAGGGACTTTGTTAGCTCACTCTTTGAGAGCAGGTTAGAGGCAAGGATATCAGGTAATGAGGCCATGTCCTATGTGTACAAGATCCTTATGAATTCGCTATACGGTAGATTTGGCATTAACCCTAAAAGCACGACAACCGAGGTCTGCGATAAAGATCGATACAAACATTTGATCAGGCATAGTGAGTTCATCTTCGGTGATATGCTTAGCGAGAACAACTACATCGTTGCCTACCATAGCAATACCGAGAAGGGCTCAGATTATTGGAATCCACCGAAGAACTCTGCTGTCCAACTAGCTGCTGCGATCACTGCCTCTGCTAGGATCTATATGTACCCTTATATCTCAAGAGAGGACTGCTACTACACGGACACAGACTCAGTTGTGCTTGGTCAGCCACTACCTAAAGAAGTGATTTCTTCTTCTGTCTTAGGTAAGTTTAAGCTAGAGGACAGAGTCATGAAAGGATACTTTTTAGCACCGAAATCCTATTGCTACATCGCAATAGGTGGCTCCAATATACTCAAGTACAAGGGACCAGCGAAAAACCAGGTCAATCAAGAATGGTTTGAGTCACAGTACGCGGACCCATCTCGTACAAAACAGGTACCGGTGGAAGCCAACTTCCGGATTGATTGGCACACTCTTAACATCATCAAGAAAGACACAATGGTCAGGGTTGGGCTTCAGCTGGGGACCAAGAGGATACCAGTATATCACAGAGATGTCTGGGTGGATACTGATCCAATTGATATCCAAGACTTGTCTAGCCAGGAAAACAAAAAAAAAAATCACTAGGGAATGCTTTAATACAACTACAGACTGAAAATGAAATTCTAAATGAGAAATTATCTAAGAAGGAAAGAGAGTTTGCCGAGAGATACAAAGAGATGATATCACAGTTTGATGCTAAGAAGAATACAGATAAAAGGATGCACACTCAATACACTACAGAGAGACAGAAAAGTCTTACTGAAGAAAGAACGCTATTAGATAAAGAAGAACAAGAACAAACAGAGGTGACTAACGACGAGAAAACTAAGAAAGACCAAAAGATACCTAAGACAGACGAGAAGATACCTAAGAAAGAAGAAAAGAAACCGCCTTGAAAGACAATTGATAACTGACGAAAGAACTGATGAAGAAGCGCATCAAAGACCTCAGCCTTAGGGGGGAATAGTTGATCGAACTTCCGTGAGTTCGTTTTTGGTCATCCTGCATTTCTGCATTTCACCGACCTTCGCAGATTAGGCTAATCGTATTATGAAATGAAAGGGAGGAAAAATGGATACGCAGTATTCTATAATGAACATTGTAAGGTTAGAGTTTCTTTAGTAGGCCACAGCAGATCGAAAAGTCGCTAATTTCGCTCAGTCAAGTTCTCGTATGGGTAAGGATTTGGCCATTGGCAGTTGAGGGGGGTGTTGATTCCCCCCGCCTACGTAGGGTGCTAAGTGAGTAAAGTAGCCGCCGGATCTAAGAACCCAAAGAGCACCCATCAAACCACCTCTAGTTCGGGACCCATTTCTACAGTTCGGGTGCCAGAGTCCTACTGGAGGCTCATACGCAACCTACGTCTGTTGGGGGGGCTGCCCCCTACCCTAAGCCGGGCGACGTACGGTGTGACAGACAAAGAAGATATGCGTGGGATTTGTTACCGTACGAAGGGGTAATCCGACCACCAGTTTCATCCAACGACATCGAGGGAGCCCTACCATTCCCAGTAGATCCTTCTTCTTCCTAAGAATTGAACAAAACAAGTTCACCTATACGAGAGTTCAGGTCAAGAGAAGGTCGACTATAACTATAAGTAGACGCTTCAGAGGCCCCATCTACATCATCACACGATGAAAACGAGGACTACAGACCAATCCCCGATCGGAAAACGCACATGTTCTATGCCCCGTCCACTCCTTGAGAAGGACAGGCAGCCCAGACTACATAATGGACTTGGTGGCCCGATTGCAACCTCATGGTACTAAGCCCTTCGCCCTCAACTAATACTTAGTTAAGCCCTTCACCCTGGCCGATCCAATTAGCGGAAATATCAGTGCTAGACCCCGAAAGGATTCTGATCATAGTCGTTCAGCGCGTCAAGTTGACACTATAGCTACAGGCAAGTGTTTAAGGTCGTGATTTCTCATTCAATGGCCTCACCATTATCATTCCCATGTACAATCCGACATCTAGTATTTCACCCGCAGGCTATACTGTCAAGCAAGGAAGGCGACCTCAAAGACTGGCGGCGAATTCGCGTGACGAAAAGCTAGGTTTTATTCCATCTCTAGTTTCATCGGATCGTTCATAGATGACATGCTTCTAAAGACTGCTGCTCAACGGCGTACGGCTGACGACAACGCAAGGCCGTGTACCGAAAAGCTGCAGAATGTACCAACGCCTGAATTTGACGGACGCGACGATGATAGCTACGAAATGTGCCGAGCCTATGTCCTTCCCAATCTAAGGGACAGTGTAGAGCGAACTTACCCGATTTTTCCCGAATCTTTTCAGACAAGGAGGGAACAACATCCCGGTCCGATGTTGGTTTTCCAACCCGACAGGACAGTCTTCCCACGCGCCCGACTCAACGAGAATATAGCCTCATAGCTGGCACGGCGAAGCGTATCGTCCCCTATCTTTATTGCACCCCGGACACCCAATCGATCGTTCCCCGATTGACACCTGACAGCCCTGAGTTCTACCCGATCATCCCCAGATATAGATGCGTCACACAAGTAACTCTCTCCTGATCCGCGACCGTGACTGAAAGCAGTTTCTTAGGCGGCTGTGCCAAGCTTAGTTGAAATTAAAAAAGGGACGGGAAGAAAGTAGTAGTGAGTAAAAGTGCTCAGAGAAGCGACATGCATATTCTAGCTAGCTAGCCAATTAATTTCGAGGGTAGCAATGATGAGGTGCAGCCGTCCGCTAACAATCGCCAATTTCGTGTCAAGAACGATCCCATAAGTGATCCTCTCTAAGTAGAAATCGAGATTTCCTGTAACTATGGGTCATAGGCATTTTTCCTACACAGTGCAAGCAAGTTAAATTTTTTTTACAAACATATCAGAATTTCTATTAATCAAACGACATTTTCTGGAATCTGGCATTTAGCGACAGGTGGATAATGTCTTAAAAAGACGTCAATTGCGAGAAGAGGTCTTGCTGCGCGCTGAGTTATTACCGTAATGCATGATCATCAAATCAAAGAAAGTGATGACCATGCTGCTTACGCGCTTAAGCAACAAACCCAGCGAAAAGGTAACTCCGCACTTTGTTAAGAACAGAAAATGTCGTTTTTGTGTGACAAAAGCTAAATAAACATAGCAGTCGTCATCCTGAAATCGACTCATGCTTACTGTGCCCACTACCTTTCCAATAACCCATACGCTTCGCTTTCTCCTGCACCCGGATGGATTGATTGATCATAAAACAGATTGGTGAGCTGCTGCTTGATGAACCGCTGCTGCCGCCCTTCAATCGCCGAGAGTTTCGCTAAGAACGTTCAAAACTCACTCTAAAGGGAAGAGTTAGCCGAACTTCCAGTAAGCCATGAAGAGAATTCCTCTTGTCCGTTTTAAGTCGAACCTTACAAAAATAATATTTTACAGACATAAATGTCATCCAAAAATGCCGGGAAAGCTTGCGCAAAGCGGATTCCAACAACTCGCCTAAATTCTGCTTACCCAAAACCTATTCGAACAGGAGACTAGCCCGGCGCATGCCCACCAGGCCGGTTTTTAAGCTCAGTCGGGGACACCTAATGAAGGTAGCTACGGGCAATAACAATGCACCAACCTTACCATATGGTAAAATCAACCACTAGGAGAATCTAGAGCTAACTGGAGTTCTGTTCCATCCTTTGATAGAGTCACGCACCTATTTGAGTGAAATCGTTTGGGTGAAGCTTGTGAACTGAACACCTATTAAAATTCAGCTTGTCGAGACAGATAATTGAATGAAGCTTGGAATGAATTAATTAAAAAATGAAATAAATTAAGACAATACGACAGAGCAAAATCTAGCATTTAATCTTTCTTGCCAAGCGGCTTCATTCGGGTCCTCCAGTAAGGGGGGAAAAGTCGCGTCTACTAGCACAGGAAGTCGCGATCCAACCGCAGGTTGGTTTCAGCGCACTTAGTCGTCCCGTAAGAAGCTGCTGCTTGGCTAACCCGCTCGCTGCTGCAGTGCTCAGTGTCGGTCATGTATCCTGCGTGGGCTCAGAGTTCCCCCTCCTTTTTGGGGGGAGGTGCCCTCTGATCCCGCTCGGGGTTTATTCCCTTCGCTCGCAGCCCACTTGAACAATCAGCAGGCAGATTTATCGTAGAATGAAGATCCAGCTTGACTCTAAGGACGAGGCAACTCAAAATGGGTGTTAGCGACTCCGATTTTGATGATCGTATACGATTGACCAGGCCTTCGCCGCAGGCGGGTGCAAACCGTCGGGTATCATGTACGGCTGCCCGCGAGAGCCTTGACAAAATCAAAGTATGTTTGATAAGGCGTTGGTTCGGTCGGTCGAGGTCGCTCTTCGCGAAAAAGAACGTACGGTACGGACATTTAGCGTAGATAAGGAGCGCGGCGATCGGCAGTGAGGTGAGGCGAACGACGAAGAGCTAGTGAGTGGGTAAGACAAGGTGTAGCGCAGTCTGGTCAGCGCATCTGTTTAGGTTCGAATCCTTTCACCTTGGCGTGGCTCGTTTTAGTAACAGTTCCCTATTATTATGAGAGGCTTGAGTTTAGGTTTGATAAGTACATGCTCATCCATGTGGCTGCGTAGAAATTTGCAGAATATTATTGATTTCAATCCATTTGACTGCATGCTTCTTACTGTTTTTCTGTTAGCTTTGATCTTTATCTATCTATGGCTTTATTGGAGAAGGAGAAAGATGCCCTTTCAATTGAAGCTAATCGTGCATCTCATTTTGTTTTTTTTTACTTTTTTTGGATCCGAAGTTCTTTCTTTATTGCCGTAGGGGCCATTTTTTCCTCTACGTGTATTATGATGAATGCTTATGGGGCCGGGGGGGATGACCATCCTTCCTCTTCCTTTTTTTAGGGTATTTCCGCCTGGGTTCAAAATACCCCCGAACCGGGGGAAGAAGGAAATTCGCAGCCTTCTCAGGGAGTCGGGCAGCGGCTTCCTGGTTCGCCGCTCGAAATCTCTTCCCCGGGCATAAGCGGGGAGTCTCTCTTTAGAGACTCGGTGGAACAGCCCGGGGGGGAGCCCGCCCCTTCTGAGGCTGCGCCGCCCGCGAATCCAGGAGGTTCCCGGGAAGCTGTACCGCCCGCGAATCCAGCGGGTTCCCAGGAAGCTGGGCCGTCCAACCAAGGCCCCGCTCCCTATCCGTATCAACCAGATCAGGTGATAGGGGGCGATAGTGTCGAGACCATAAAGAGGCGACTCTTGTCGGGGCACGAGGCTGACCTACGAGGTCTGCGAGTTCGCCCGCATAAGGGCCGAGGACCTCTTTGAGGTCAAAGCAGAGATTCTCGGGGAAATGTCACGCCTCGACCCAGAAGGGCCTTGGTTGGAACGCGGTGCTCGGGCGCTCGATAACCCCCGGGGGAGGAGTCCCTCGAGAGGCTTTTCGCGATATTGGACGCACTCCGGGAGGGCGGACGCCAGTCGGAGGCGTTCGCTAAGCTGACCACGAAATTGTAGAATTCCGACTTTTTTTCCGTTATGCCGCTCCGCGAGCAAGGAGCGAAAGAACCAAGTGGGCTGTGGTGATGTCAGAATTTGCACCTATTTGTATCTATTTAGTGATCAGTCCGCTAGTTTCTTTGATCCCACTCGGTGTTCCTTTTCCATTTGCTTCCAATAGTTCAACCTATCCAGAAAAATTGTCGGCCTATGAATGTGGTTTCGATCCTTTCGGTGATGCCAGAAGTCGTTTCGATATACGATTTTATCTTGTTTCAATTTTATTTATTATCCTTGATCCGGAAGTAACCTTTTCCTTTCCTTGGGCAGTACCTCTCAACAAGATTGATCCGTTTGGATCTTGGTCCATGATGGCCTTTTTATTGATTTTGACGATTGGATCTCTCTATGAATGGAAAAGGGGTGCTTCGGATCGGGAGTAATCACTAGTGATAGGGCAAAAATAGGGGGGAAGGACAAAGGAAAGAGCGATGCCCACATTAAATCAATTGATTCGTCATGGTAGAGAAGAAAAACTGGATTTCACACCATTTCTTATATGCGGTTACAATATCGTTGCGGGCATTTTTAACGTAGTCTGGTATCCGGGCGAAGTGGCCTCGCCTCTCATAATTGGGGGGGGTTCTTCGGCCATCTTTTTTCTTTGCGTCGCTAAAAGTTACGAGGAAAGAAGCCTATCTCTTCTTTCTTTTTTTGTGAATAACGTAATTTTATTTTATGTATTACAAATGCCTGATCCGTGCAGCTTCCTTGTGGGGCTATTTCTAATTATGTTAGCATCTTTTCATCTTTATTTGTGGTTAGGTGATGATGTTTTCTTTAATGTTATTTTTTTTGCGGTGCTCCTTTCCCGAATCTTCTATCATCAGAAAATGGGTGAATGGGGATTCGGTCTGGTGACCGAGTTGCTGTTTCTCAGGCTATATTTTTTATGCTTCGAGTTGTTTCTTCAAAAAGAAGATAGATCTGAAGAAGGATCTAGAATAGAACCTTTCTTCTATTTGATACCTTTATTTAGTCTCGCTTTTTTGAATCTTCAGTTTTCTTTAGACTACGGTCTAAAGGAAATACTTATTCACATGAACTTCCTTTTCGCGGCCGCGGCTCTTCTCTTTTTTTTATTTTTTTCCAATACTCTAACAGAACTTAAAATTTCAATTTTATTATATATAATAGGGAATTTATCGATAGGTTATTTCCTGGCTAAATCAGTAATGACGTTTTTTCTAGTAAGTTTAGTTTTCTTGATATCCAATGGAATCTTCGCGAGCTTCTTTTTTTTGAAAGCCCAAAGGAGCAAGAGGCCCTTGGCAGAAATACTTCTCGCGAATAAGAGAGAGGGCATCCAAACCCTCCTCGTTGTTTATTTCCTTATTTTAGGAGTCCTTCTCACCCAATTAACGGGGTCCCCCGCTCTTTCTATGTATTCAGATTGGCTTGTGGGGCTCGGGATTCAAATCGGGTTCCTGACCGCACTAAACTATTTCTTCCAAAATTAGTTTAGTCGGACCAGGACCTATTAGTTTAGCATCAATTACAAGAGTGCCAGCCGGGTGGCCCCGGATGTAGTCTTCTTTAGTCTTGCTTTCGAGTCGAAGACGAACCGGGTCTTTAGTGCGGGGGTTGTAGTCTTTATTTGAGCGGGGGTATCCTCAATAAGAACGAGGCCCGTCCCAGAAATGGGGCGGGGAAGGAGAAGTGGGCATGTGGGTCTCCTTCACTTGACTATTTAGGTTAGTTTATCCCACTACGAACGAAAGACCAAGGCTAATTTATTATATAGATGAAGCGGAAGAAGGAACAAGGCTTGAAGGCGGATTAGCTAGGGAATGAATCCGATGTGAAGCTGTTCCTCCGCTAGAATAAGGGGGCATGATCGCTGATCAGCAAAGGAAGCAGTCACTGATCTTCGACCACACCCTACGTATGGATGTCTTTCTTACAAAGAAAGAGATAGGAAAGCTCCGACATCGTATTCGCCCTTTGGCTAACCAGAGTCAAAATCGGAGTAAGGAAGCAGCGAATAACTCAAATTCTCAGAAGATAAGTCGTCTAATCAGGAAATGATAACGGGTCGAATAGCGCTCCAATCGACGGGCGAAAGGGAACCAGAGCAGCAAGCATCACAACAAGAGACATTCCCCGCCACAACAGTTCCACAGGCACCTTATACCCCTTTGGAAACTGATGAACTCGGTCGATCCAATCAGGGTATGCTTTCCTAGCCGTCGGCCTCAGATGGACGAGACAAAGAACGCAACTCAGGGGGCGAGAACTCAGAGAGGTGGAGGTCCGGACAAGGCTAGAGCCAAGCAGAGGGATGGAGTAGGGGACGGTTGGTGAAAGTAGGCACGAGTGGAGAGGCAGGTGAGGAAGCGCAGGTGTAAAAGTCGAGTCTAGTATTTTTGCTTTCTTTCGTAGGCGAGTGAGAAGCGAGAGTGCAGGCTCGCCCCGAAAGCGAGCCGGGAGCGATCAAAGGCGATAAACGCTTGATTGTATTCTTGACTGATTCAATTGATAACGAGAGATAAAGGTACCCTGACCATGCCCAAAGGGGTTTAATAACTAGTAGTGGCGTGCTGAACTGAAAAGTACGGTGAAGCTTTCGGAGCGTAGTGAGGTGAGCCAGTGCCTGTTGGTGGTCAAGTCCCAGTGGAAGTGGAAGTTGTTGGGCGTTCAGGTTGCAAAGGAAGTTGGTGGGCTAACGGTGGTCCAGGTAAGGTAGGTGGGGAAGGCTCGCCACGAGATCGACCGATAGCTTTGACCCAACCCCGGAAGCGGAAGTGCCAGAGAGATGATCTTTGTGAGGCAGAGTGACATTCCAAGGTCAGGTATAAGGTGCTACGGGAACGATGTCTCAAAGGTCAGTGCCAAGGGCTCAACGCGGAAGCAATCCGCTGCTCACAGGGACCGTGCGGGCTGACGCTCTTCTCTCTCAGGCAAAGAAATGTGATTTTAACTTTCGGGTAGGCTGCTTAAGCAGAGGTTGTTGTTGGCGTGAGTGAAGGCGTTCCTTCCGGTGGGCATGACGAAGCTAAGCTGGAACTAATTACGAAAGCATAATCGTTTTCAAGGCTAGGGCATAAAAGGCTAACAGCTTTTCCGAGTCAAAAGCGGCTAAAAACACTCAGCCATAAGTTCCGGTTTCACCACAGTACAGGGCTAAATAAAGGGGCTCAAGGTTGGCATGACGAAGCGTCGGGCATCAAAGCTACCGGTTTCAAAGTTCAGTTCTAACGGGCGTTCGGAAAGGCTTGAAATCGTAACGTACAGGTAGACTTTGCCAAGGCAAGGAAAGTAGTAAGAAAGATATCGATGGAGCGGGCAGAACCTCGAGTAAGACAACCAACCCTGGAGGCCATGGCTTGGCTTTATCCCGTAGGTAGTAAGAACAGAGAGAGCCTTCTGTGCTAGCAATACAGAGAGGTGGGGATTGAATGAGGCGAGCGCTGACTGCAGCAAGACCACCAGACCCTAAAAAGAATAATAACAACGTTCAGCAAGCCGAAGCCAGCCAGACAGGCACCACCAGATACAGGGCGGGCAGTTACTCCACCGAATCAGAGGGCGGATACCCAGGAGTGAGCTCCGATCTACGCGGAGAAAGCTAAACAAAACGGACTTCACACAGAGGGGGGCGTAGAACTCTTAGTTGAAAAACGTTTAAAAACTTAAGTAGTGGGCCTCGAAAGCTAGAAGTGCAGATTCGAACTCCGCTGAAGCTGCTAAAGAAAGTCAAGATCACCTGCCTGTGCCCACATCCCTGGCAAAAAGTGACATCACCGACCGGATCGGCGAGTCAGAGGCAGCTTAATAAGCTCGACAAACTGGAGACGACTAAGTTGACGTCATCAGCTGGTCAGAGGAAATTGACTAAGCTAGACCAGAGAGAGGGATAGGACGTTTACGCAGTGAAACCAGCGAGCGGAAAGAGCGAGCCAATCTTGAGTCAATAAGATGCGATAAGAGCCCTTTTTTTAGCCAGTTCCTGTGCCTGGGATTCATTCCAGTCTGTAAAGTTAAAGTAATCTGGTGGATGGGGCCCGCCTCACCATTCCCCTTCTCCAAAGAAATCAAAAAAGAAAAATCACCATGAAAAAGGCCTGCCTTTCAGTACGTGAAAGAAGTTCTGCTCTTTACGTGAAGTGCTTTCTCTTTCACTGTCTTACTTTGGCCCCCGATAAAAGGATTCAATCCAGCCCCAAACAGGGTAGCCCGGGGCTGGATTGAATCCTTTGATCCTAGTAGCGAACCGTTCCCACAATCATCTTTCTTGTACCTCGATAACCAAATCCCACATGTACTATCACGAGGAACTGGCTTTCACAATAACAATAAATAAAGGGAAGTGCGCCGGGAAAGCAACCGGAGATGCTGGTTCAATTCCTGCTTGTGAATCAAAGAAAACAAAAAGGGGAGGCTCACCGACCGGAAGTGAGGAGCCAGAAAGCATCGATTTCCAGGTCTATCTATTAGACGTTATTTTACCGATGCGAGTGCCGAGTTGTTTCGAGTATCCGAATCCTTCTATTACATGCCAATCCCAGAGACTCGAGGGGCCTAAGGCTATTCCTTACCTAAAAAGAGAAGCAATTCCTAAAGAAAAGAAAAGAGAAGATAGATATAGCCCGGGAGGGCAGAAGCAAATGCACTTTTGTAACAGAAGTCTCAAGAGAAGAAATTACACTTAATGGGCTTCCGGTACTCCTCTCTCCACTCCAAAAGGGACGAAGTGACTCTCTAATTGGAGAAGATTTGATAAAGCGACCAATGGCTAGCCGGATAAGATCTTTTATTTGATTAGGACCGGCAGGGTGGATGGAAAGCCTTACTACTTGAGGGGTGAAGGAAAGAGAAAGAAAGTAGATGGCTTGCTAGCTTTCCCGAGAAGATAATCCGCTATCCCCGCTTTCAATAGTCCTTCTTTTAAACTTGTCACAAGACGGGATTCACTCAGATAATGAATAATGCTTTCAAAGGGGCTTCCTTACTTACTGGTACTGGATTAAGTCATCTAACTTAATAGCTTGCTCCCCCCAGAAATTAAGGAAGTTCAAGAGACTTTGTTACTGGCCCAAAAGGCGAAGGACTAGAACTTCACTTGAAAAAGGGACAGGCACAGGTCGGGATGGCGGGGAACTCACAAGAGAACTCCCAATAGCTCTGGCAGGGAACTCTATCTTTCGGGGATAAGTTATTATCTTAGGACAGGCTCGCAAGCAGAGGCAGAAGCACTCGAACTCGCTCGTTGGCTTGTTTGGTAGCTCAGCATTCTAGGTAATCCTATTAAGAGTATAAATGGGAGGACTTATGACTAGAAAGAAATGAATTCTCTAATCCGCTATCACTAGCTTTAGGCACTATAGATCCAATCCTCTAATCTATTTTATATGCTTAAGGTCAGAAAAGCGTACAGACCCCCAAAAAAAGGAACTCACACTCGATTCAGTTTTATCCGGATAGAAGAAAACTGGAAATAGCTTTCTTGCGTAATAAGACACTTATCCCAATAGATGCAAAGGAAAGATAGCCTGAATTATTAAATTAAAAAAAAAATGTATCTCGGCAGTGACAGCAAGCGCTTTCTTAATAAAGATGTTCAAATTGATACTGGCTAGCTTAAGAGTTTCTAATATGGGATTTCCCTTTCCTTTGGCTTAAAAGATTCGATACTGCTGACTGAAAAGTGAAAAGCTTGCCCAGAAAGAAATAGGTTTGAATAATAGCCAATGTTCAACCAATATTCAAAGGGGAAACGAGAACAAATGCCAGTGCTTAGGAATGCCTGGGAGAAGGAATAGAACTACATCGGGTTACCTCTCCAACTAGAACTGCAAGGTCTTAGGACGACTTTCTTACCCAAGGGATGAAATCACTCAAAAAAACGAGATCCCAGGAAAGGAAAAAGCCCCAGAGAAGGGGGGAAGAGGCTCAGAATAGGGCGTGATAGAGACAGGGATAGGCACTTACCTTGTAACAGCCTACCGGTGACCGCCTCGTCTATGTACTCGGCGCCTTTGGGCGGAGCTTTCTCGATCAACTATCTCCCTTTAAGACCAAGGGTAGATAGGAAGCGAACTCTCTCACGACGTTCTAAACCCACTCTAATTTTGTGCAGGTGATTCTTCTTCAATCTAGCCCGCGATAACGAGGGCCTTCACTCGAAAGCGAGTTCTTCGATAAGCGAGAATGAGCGATCCACTATATCGCTAAAAAAGGGTGCACCTCTCAGTAGAAGGGCGTAGCGGTGACTCGACTGAAAGGATATAGTGGAATAAAAGAAACGAAAGGGTAGAAAGTTCCTTTTTAACGTGAACCGGTCTGTTGCAACTCTCTCAACTTGCAACGCGCTATATACTCTACTCCACATTTTCGGGGTGGAATTGCTCTCGTTTGAGCTCTTGTGCTAATGGTGCACCGATTGTTTTGAATGTCTTCAACCTTCGATCGCCACCACAGTTTGGCATCCCCAGTGAAGTACATTGTGGCTATGGTAACCTTGTGCTCCTCTGAATCGGTTCGGACCACCCGACAGTCTTGTTCCATGTCAAAGAGAAAGTTCTCATCTACCTCTTTGGCATCTATATTACCCCGGCCCGGGGTTCTGGCAATTTCACCCGTCCGCATCGAAGGTCCGAAATCAAATTGTTGGCATTGCGCATCAACAGACTCACCTTGGCATTGAGCTCCTGCAAATCATTTTGCAAGGTATTCACGGTCTCTTTTACATTATCTGTAAAAAATTCAAAAGCGTCACTTTGAGAGGCCTCAAGCTCTGTTGGCCGATCCGAAGAACTAGGGAGTATCGCTAGATGATTCTCAAGTTCAGAAATCTTTACTTCGAGCGTCTCAATGCGCTTAGTTTGAGCTGCGGACAAAGCCACCTCAAGGTCTTTCTCTAATGCTTCGATGCGAGCGATCTTGGCACTTTTGGCCATGGTGCTTTTATATCCCACAATCGATTTGAAGCTCTGATACCAACTTTCACGGGCCCAACTAGTCACTCCCCCCTAAAGAGCATAAGGAGCGTGTGAACTTGTGGTAGAAGGAGACATCAAGATGCTGGAGGTGTCACACCCCTTGAAATTACAAAATAAATGCATTTGTCAAGTACAATATTTCCACTCCCATGTTCTCCACAACTATACTACATGTAAAAGAATTGGCCTATGACACTCTCCCCTGGTCGACGTCCTCGTTTCCGGGATTCCTCCACTTGACTAGAAACTCGCGGCGTGGCCTCCGTGACACTGTGATGACTCTCTCCGCTAGTCTCTCTTCCGCTTCTTTGCTCGGTTGTCGCTTGCTGTTGATGGCTGGTCGATTGCGCTCTGCATCTTCTGGATCAGCATGATATGGCTATGGCTTGAGAAAACTGACATGAAACACTGGGTGGACTTTCCACCAATCTGGTGGATCAATCTTGTATGAAGCTTTGCCCACTCTATGACTGGAACTGGCCCTTCATACTTGCGGATGAGTCTTTTGTCTTGATTTCCGAGGAATCTGAGTTATTCTGGAGATAGCTTCACCAATACCATGTCGCCAACCTTAAATTCTGGAGGCCCATGTCTGCCCACTTCTTCATGCGCTTTGGGGCTTTCTCAAGATAAGCTCGAGCAATGTCTGCATTTTGCCTCCACTCCTTGGTGAAATTGAAGGCCTGGGGACTCTTTCCTTCGTACTTGTCAACGGTATTTGGTAACAATGGTTGTTGACTTGTAACAAGCTCAAAGGGACTTTTGTTAGTTGAAGAGCTCTTCTAGGAGTGAAAACATAATTTTGCTACATCAAGTAGTTGCACCCGGTTGGCATTAACGAAATGTCGCAAAGACTCTTCAAGGAGAACATTAAACTGCTCTGTCTTGGCCATCAGTTTGTGGGTGATAGCTAGAGGAGATCTTTCATTTAGATCCCAGAAGGTTCCTGTGAATCTTGAGTCCTGATCACTGACAATGTTCTGTGGCACACCCCAATACTTAACAACGTATTTGAACAATCCAGCAGTCTTTTTGGCGGAACAGCTTTTTGGAGTGGGGATAAAGGTTGCATATTTTGAGAGTCTATCCACAACCACCAGAATACAACTGTTGTCCCCCACCTTCGGAAGGCTTGAGATTCAATCTAAGGGGAAACTCTCCCAAGGCCGACTTGGTACTGGGAGTGGTTCCAAGAACCCTGCGGTCTTCTTCCTTTCAACTTTATCTTGCTGGCAAAGTTAGACAAGTTTTGGTGTACTCTATTGCATCGTCTTTTATTTCTGGCCAATAGTACCCTTGCTTTACTAAGGCGAAAGTCCTCTGCCAGCCCAGCCCGGATGACCCGCCCGTCATGACATTCTCGTAGGAGTACCTTCCTAAAATCTCCAACCTTCGGTACAAACAATCGGTGCCCCTTTCCTTTTTGTCATCAAAAGTCCGTCCTCCACCCAGAACTGACGGGTCTTCCCTTCTCGCATCAAATTCAGGAGGGCTTGAGCCGTAGGATCTTTAGACTAATTCTCCTTAAGATGTTCCCGCACTGAGGTTGCCACTTGGCTGGCGGAGGTGTGGGAAAGGTATTTTAAAGCTGCTAGTTCTGCTTTCCGGCTAAGAGCATCTGCTATTTGATTGGTTTGACCCGTCTTATATTCAAAGTTAAAGTCGAACTCCGCCAAGAATTCCTGCCACCGTGCGGGGGCTGCGTAAGAAAATGGCTCACTGCAGTCTTATCTGTCTTCACTACAAACTTGGACCCCAATAAGTAGTGTTTCCAGACCCTAACCTAAGGCAATGGATTACTTCCAATAGATCCTTTTCTTGTGCTGTGTATCTTGTCTCTGGGTCGCTCAGTTTACGACTCTCATATGCAACTGGGTGACCTTCCTGCAATAGGACTCCCCTAAACAAAAATCTGGGGCATCCGTTTGTACCTCAAAGGGCTTCATTACATCTGGAAGAGCAAGTTTGTTCTGGGTCACTTATCATCGCCTCTTTCAAATCGTCAAAGGCCACTTGGCATTTTTTAGACCAGTTCCAATCTCGTCCCTTCTTCAAAAGATCAGTCAGAAGTGTAGCCCTTCGTGAGTAGTCCTTCAAAAAGCGACGATAGTAGTTAGCTAGTCCCAGAAAGGACCTAAATTCCGTCACATTATTGGGGGTCTTCCGGGTCGCCTTCACCTTCCCCAAATCCATCCGAATGTGGCCATGCTCAATGATATGGCCCCAGAACTTGATGCGTTGTTGGGCAAAGGCACATTTTTCTCTCTTCAAGTAGAGTTCAAGTAGAGTGGGTTCTCGCGCAATTTGTTGAAGACCAGTCGAAGGTGTTCCACATGTTCTTCCAAAGATGAATTAGAAAGCACAATGTCGTCTAGATACATCACCACGAACTTCTCGAGATATTCATGAAATACCTGATTCATCAAGGTACAAAAGGCATAAAAGAAATTCAAAAGCCCCATACCGAGTAACACAGGTTGTCTTTGGCCTCAGAAATTCTAACTTGATGATACCCGTGAAAAATTTTGCATTGCTCGGTTAATCGAATAGATCTGCAACGAGAGGAATGGGGTTTTTGTTCCAGGAATGAGTTCAATCTCGTGATCCACCCTCCTTCGTAGTGGCAAGGCAAGGACTTTTCCTGGTTACCCGGCTGCTGATTGCTTTCGGAGTAGAAAAGGAAGGGTGTCTAAGTCAAGCCCATCTAAGTCAGAGCAAAACATTCTTATTCTTAAAACTTCAAAGCTTGGGCTTGAAGATCGCCTGCTTGGAACACCATTAGATCATCCGCAGATGAGTGAGGTTCACACTTAGGATGATAGGGCAAGAAGGCCTTCAGCAGCAGCAAGACCATCATATCAAAATATCCTAAAACCCTTTTCAAAGACATAGATTCCTCAGAAGTAATTTCAGTGATGAGAGAGTCACAATCATGATTGGAGAGGGAAAGCTCTTTCTGAATTACATAATAAAGTTTATGGATATGGATGTACCTTTTTTTTTAAAGAGAAACTTGCTTTCGGGGCTTCGGTAAAGATACCTTTTGGGTCGTTTTCGGCGGTTATTCTTCGTATATTTGGCCGAGGCGGGTGAAGATATAGCCAGCTTCTGATTGCAGCAAGTGAATTGCTCTTGGCTTGGCGACTCTACTTTATGTCTTCTTTTGGCATGTCCTCGTTTGTCATCACGGTTTGCTACTAGCACCTCCGGGCCGGGTCCCGAGCACACCTTCTCTTCTGGTCGATCAAGTGAACGTACATTGCGAGTTGAATCAAAGCGAGATACTTGGTGTAGGGCTTTCATTGGGCTCTGCAGTGGTAGAATCTGGCGTTTGGTCTTATGTTCCAACTGTTCCAATGTAGGAGTGGAAACACGGAAAAATCAAAACAAACGGACGGGAACCTAGAATTCGTGGGTTCAATTCCTACTGCTGGATGCACCAATTATGAGTTGGGTGCTTTAACCATTCAGCCATTAAGGGCAGTTTCACTCGAAAAACGGGTCCTAATTGTCAGTAGCTTTTCCGGGGGGCCAATATACTAGCTTGAGACTTTTTTTAATTAAAGTGAGCGAATGTTCTAGCCGGAACGTAAGGTTTCAAAGCAAAGTAGTCTACTCGCTCAACCAGCTGTTCATCATATCCAAATAGGGAGTAGGAATTCGGAGGGAGAAGAGACCAACTTGGTATTCGGGAGAGATTGAAAATACATAGCATAGCTAAGTTTGATTATGTGCTCTAGTTTCCAATCGAGATGAACTTGCATCTGATGATCTAAGCCTACCACTTGTCTCATATGCCGCTGCGGCTTCCTCTTTTTCTATGGGTGCTGATATAGATGTTGGTACAGGGGCTGGCTCACCTGCGAGAGGTCTAGGCCTCGATTACCGACCTTTCAATGGAATCTAACCTTCCTTGACGCCTTTTGCACGATTCTTCGACTCCCATCTGAAAGACTCCGAACGTGTTGGAAATTAAAGAAGAAAAACCCTTACTAGCATGAAAGCGTGAGTCAGCTTCCCGGTAGGTCGTGCTATGACACCGGCGCCAACAGTAGATGAACGTAGTCAAATATTTTTATACTTTCCTTCTGATTAATCTCATTCATGTTGGAATAACCTTTGGAAGATGCTTCCAAGGGCAGTTAGCCTAGATAGAAAACTCCACGGGGGACTATACCACATAAAAACGGAGGGGTTCCGAGGGTTCCATCAGCAGTTAAGTTGAGACCTCCATCAATTTGAGCTTTCATACGCACAGCAAGATCTGCGTGAGCTGCATCTGGTTAATCGCCTAAGTAAGTAGTATCTAACTCCGAAGGGGAAAGCCCTAATTGTTCCGATCTATAACCACTTGAGGCCTATGATCGAGCTACTTCTGCTCCTACACCTTCTTCACTTGAGCTGTCATAGAATAGTTCTTTCTCGACGAAATGGAAATAGGGTCTACCGGGAAGCTGGTTTAGGATGTCTTTGCATTCCCACCACTATCGAGTCGAGTAAGAAAACAGCATGCTAAGAGCCGTGAGTGGCTTCCTAGACTTCCTCCTTTCGAGGGTTGACCGCCTAAGCTTTGAAATAGAGCTTCTCGCACATGCCTCGACGTCGCCCTTTTGCATCCATCTAATCGTCCAGCTACAGATTTGAATGCAAAGAGTAAGGCGCAGCGGTAGAAAAAAGGCACTTTATGAGGGCTTTTTTATAGTCTTTCTCAGTTCCAGGCAATCCAGGAAATCCATCAAGACAGATAAATCTAGGCTGGATGCTCCTTGCTTGTGGAGCGGCATACCGCATACCGAAAAAAAGAAGAAAGAGTGAGGTGACGATTAGTACCGCCAAAGGTTTTGAAAGAGAGAAAACCGAATCTATCTTGATGCAGACCTGGTTAATGACTGGGGGTGTAGGACGGCAAGAATTGGCTTTCGATCAAAGGGATGAAGAGCATGATATAACGCATTCAACCCTTCCCTCACTTCCAAATGTGGAATTATCTCCCCGCGGACTTACTAATTAGGGGAAAGGGCTTATCCACCAACCCGCATAAATAGAAAGGCTATCATAACCGATTCCACATTTTTAGTCAACTGCAGAATGCGATTCTTCAACCGGGTTTATCAACGATTACGAAATGGTAAACACGTGTTCGAGTCAAGTTCAACCATCAATCCATTCTTTTAGTCTTCAGGAGTCACTTAATGGGTCTGCTTTCTTCGCTGTTGCAAGTACAAGCACGGGGGAAGCGGAGAGGCAGTTAACGACCGTGCTCTCCAGCGCGAGGGACGTCTTTCCAGAAAAACAATAGGTCGGGAATTTCTATCTGGAATGCGGGCTCATTCGAAGCCATACTCAACTCCCGCTTTTATGATTCTCCTCCGGACCCTCGTTTTGATTGACCTTTTAGTTAAGCAGCTTTGGAATTCCTTGCTGTTAAGTAAGTTGGAAGCTAGCTACTTGCTTGTTAAAGGTGCTTGCCCGCTTCTATTCGTAGATCTGGAGTTCTGCCCTATAGCGGATTTAGCTACTTTCAATCCTGAGAATTGGCATCTGCCGCTGATCTATTTTGATTATATTTCGCATTGATAAGTGTAAAAGAAGTCTGTCACCACAAAGATGGGGCTCCCAAAACCAAGTCAGTTAAAGACAAGATGGATTTGCAACCGCCAAAGGCCAAAGGAGGGCAGAGCCCCCCTCATACTCGACCTTGGCAACAAGCCTTAGCCGACAGGGGCTGATTCCTGCTCTGCCAAGTCTTTTGAGGGTTCATCCGGTTCTGCTGATTCCTGCTCTGCCAAGTCTTCTGAGGCTTGAATTCATAACCTGCATAAGGAAGACTTAAAAGCAAGACCAAAGGGAGAGGAAGAGGAAAGTAGCTCGACCAGCGTCCCAGGAAGCTTAGCGAACGACTAACGAGTTCTCAAGCAGGAAGTTCAAGCTAAACAGGCTATGTGCGAACGACTCCTGATTAATTCTTGAGAGAGCACTCCCATAAGTAACCCATAAGCTAGCCTAAAGCGGTCTCTACGCCCTTCACTAATAGTAAGTAAAGCTCGGTTCCGCCCACCCGCTCCTTCCTTCTTCTTTCTCCTATCCCTGTGGGAAAGCTTGATAGTCTTACTTTACCGGTGGTCGAGCCATCAAGTTCAATCCTATCCCGTAGAGAGAAAGAGAAGGAATCTGTCTAGCATCTGGAGGGCTTAGAGAAGGCTTACTTCAAGAGGGCGAAGAGGTCGTTAAGAAGGAGTTCCCCCCAGGTAATAGAAGTAGCTCTACTCGAAGAAGAGAGGGTAGCATAATATCTTTAAGATTACTATCCCATTAGTGCAGCTTTTTCCTAGGTAAAACTAACAACGATAATCAGGAGGGAGTTAAGAGCTTCTGGGTAGCATAAGGAGACTTACTTACTAGAAACTAATAGTGAAGGTCGTAGATCAGAGAAGAGTACAGTAGCTCGTATCGAAAAGTATTCCCGAGATGTGAATTTCACTAAAGCACTTCGAATCAAGATCTTCATCAACATTCCTCGTGGTTAAAGGAGGCCGTTATAGAGCCTTTTAAGCTTGGTTCGACCCAGGGCCCAGGTCAGTAAAACAACAAGCTTTGAATTATGCTTTGATTTTCGGGATATTGTATCGGCGTGGAAAGGACGGACTGCTCCTCAGGTGTGTGAGTGAGCAAGAAGCCGAAAAAATTATGTTTCAAGTCCATGATGGAGTATAGTATGTGGATCACATCAAGCAGGGCATAAAATGCGTTGGCTGATCAGAAGGCATGGCCATTACTGGCCAACCATCTTGTCCGATTTCTTTTAATATGCTAAGAGATTCCAGGCCTGCCAGAAACATGGACCAGTGCAGCATGTACCAGCTTCAGAATTGCATCCGATCTTAAAGACTTCGCGCCTCGACGCTTTGATCCCTTGTTTCACTCATCCAGATTAGAAACATTGACTATAAGTACTAACAGCTTAACCGAAAGACCGAAAGCCTCCCTAACCGGGGAGAGTTTTTATATCACGAAAAGCCGCGCTTCTTTCGAGGAATCCTAAAGAATATAATAATGAAAAGGCTACAACTGCATTACACTCTCTTCCTCTTTAGAGGGGTTACAGTGCTATGCTCATTCCAAGAGGGAAAGGCCGTAATGTAATAAAGTAGGGCGATTCTTCTTCCTGTACAGTTTCGTTTCCACATCCAGTTCAGGCTTTAGTTACTTCTTCGTCCACTAGTGCAGCTTCCAGCTCTATGTATGGTAGTCGCTTTAGTCGCTTGACTCGGTCTTCTGAATCCCTTCGCCCAGCTAGCTCGTCCGTGCCCGGCAGTTTAAGCCTTGGTCCAGTAGCCTCTTTTTGATCCAAGAGCCGCATGATAAGAAAGCTCTCGATCCCGGCTAGCTTCAGTTAGTTAAATAGACCGGGAAACTCGTACTGCAACTATGCCAAGCCCGATCTTGGTTCCAATGCTGCAGAGACAGGTTCTGGGTAAAAACGAGGTATTGTATTGGTCCTGGTGCTGCGGAGACAGGTGTTGCTGATCGAACTAATCTACTTTAGGGATTCACCTAGCAGCCCTTAATAGTTATGGTAAACCAACTAGCTATGCTGCTTCCATAGCATCTGTACTTGGATATACAACTCTTGGTACTCACACAACACTCTTTCATTTTTTTTGGTAGGGGCTGCCCGGATTCCATTGCTACCTCCCTTTATACTATACGCGGGGAAGTCACTCGATCTTATCTTATAAAATAAAAAAGTATCCGCGCTGGCTGCCACCCCAAAAGAAGCGACGGACTGTACGAGATCAAACGCTTGGGGATCAACCGGAGCACCCTTTTAGCTTTTTTAGTAAGAGTGAAAAGGTGAAGAAGCACGAATAGAAGACGCAAGAGTCAAAAATTGCATTTCTACTAGCTACGAATGGAACTGATCCCATAGAGGCCTACCACAAGCCTGATGCATGAATGAGAGTGGATTGATAGTTTTCTAGTTGAGGAAATGCATGTGCAAACACTACTGGAGACCGGCTTTCAACAAAGTGTCTTTGGTCTATTGATTACCCATGGGATTACTCGAAACCGTCTCCTCCGTTTTTGGATTTCCCTTGCTTCGATACCCGCTTTACTTCTTTAAAAAGAAAAGTGAAGCATGTTTAAAAAGTTTCTTTTTTATATATTTTTTGAATCCACAGCGCAATCGGACAGATATTGATTTTGATGAACAGACAGAAGGAAGATATATAGATTTGCGGAAGAACTCTGCCGCCCGAGAAGCTTGAGCTTGAAAGCGGTATCGTACACACTTATCTTTATTCTCGTAAACAAAAACCGGGAGAAGGTTCCAGCGGAAAGGTAAGCACTCGCTTTAGCTACAGTCGCAGCATAGCGCGTTAGAGATGCCCTGGAAGCTTTCCAAGTTAAGCCAGGGTAGTTTAACAAAGGAGGCTACCCTTATGAACGAGAGTAGGTCTAATTCCGGTCTGGAGCTGAATCAAGAATTATTCATGCTAAGACAACGGAGTGGGTAAGCTTACCGCCACCTTAAGCCAAGGGGTGCAAATAGCCAGGCTTAGTTGATAAATCTCATGCCAAAGGTTACGCCTATCCATGGTCGGGCCTCTCTTCTCGGCCAGCTTTCGTGCCTTCTCTCTCTCTCTTCTTCTGCGTAGAAGCATCAGTTTGATCATTCAGTTCTGCACTTTTTGCCTTTCTTGCAGGGGCTCTTCCTTTGGTCGTCTCCTTGAGATAGTTTGCCCTCTCCTTTCAGTCGAGCTACTTCGTTACCCTCTCCTCTCCTCTCTTGTGTCGATTGTTCTGCTAGCTCCTCTTTGGACCGCCATCAGAAAGGAATCGGGTAAGTAAGCCTCCTGCTATCTATCACCACTTCCTACTAACAATACCAGATTAAACCAGTTCAATAACAATTCCAGACTGCAAGAAAGCAAGATACGAAAACGATAAAATAACAATCGGTTTGGGAGGGTCAAGCCTATTTGAATTTGTTATTGGAAAATGAGGAGGAAGCCATCTGTCATGGAGAGGCAATCCTCAAATACGTACTTTGACCTGACGGCTTACCGTTCTTAGCTTCTGATGGGAATTCCAAGTCGTATTGTCCATCGGAACCATCAATCATAAGATTAGCCAGTCAGAAAGTCTTCGCTCTTCCAAGGCCTCATTAGCACGCCAGTCAGTCAGCTTGACCAAGAAGACCCGAAAAGGCACACAATAAGGAAAGGAAGAAAAAAAGTACCGATCTTCGCGTCACCGCACCTCAATTTGCCTTGTCTTGCTTGGGCTAATTATATATCCCAATTCGGAGTAAGCAGCCCGTTAATGAAAGCGCGATCCCATGATGTCGAGCAAGATGACTCGTCCCCTCACTAAAGATAGAATGACCGGGGATTGAACCTACAGTAGATAGATCAGAAGGAACTTAAATAGTAGATACATCAAGAATGGAACCCTGAATACCGACTAAAGGTGGATACAGAGAGAAAATCGAGCTGAGAACCCGGATGTACTGAACCTCGACCGGGAAAGCATTCGATCCCGCCGAGTCTGCTTTTGTTGAAGGGAGGAAGATTAAAGATAATGTCCTTGGAACGGGTCTAAACGAAACTTCCGAGCCCCTATGTTGTAATGGTTGGGGCTGCTAATATAAAGACTTTTTTGGGTCATACGACACCTGCAAAACGAAAAAGCCCTAATTTCAGACCCGAGCGGATAGCCCATGAAATACCTGTCACTTTGAGCCCGTGGAGGCATATGCTGCAATGACAACCTCGTACCGGAATGTCCTAAAATTTCTATACGAATATAAAAAGGGGAAAGCTTGCTCTACTCTACGATGTTATCAATCATTGGCACCAGTTCCATCAGAATATCCTCTAACGGAAAAAACAGAATCATTCGAAGAAGAAAAAGCGGCCCTTCCGCTGGTAGTAGTCTATTTTCATGGATAGCATGCGGCGGCAGTTTACTTACTCGCTTTTTTATAGATCGGAATGCAAAAATGCATTTCCTTTTAAATGCATTTCCAGACGTATTATTCCAAAATTGTAAGCCTGAGTTCCCTATTAAACTCCTCATCTGTCGCATTTTCCAGCCGTCCTAAAACCTTTTTTAATGAGAGCTCATTACAGGTCGAATCAGGAGAAATCCATTCAGCCATATGCGTGGCTATTTGTTCCCACTGATCCTCCGAACGGGCAACCCGAAAGAATACCTACGATTTTTTTCATTGTAGCAGCCTCGGGACTCACGGATTTTGCACCGTCATCGTAGATTGGAATTAAATTATTTTGCACGGTAACTCTGACAACTAATTTTCGATTTTATGACTTCGCCACATAGGAGCTTTGGGAATTGAACCCAAGACAGACCCTTGCCCCTTCTCGTACTTCGTACTTTTTGCCTTTGCATAGTATACGGGGCTGTCACTGATTTATTTCCTATGAAATTTCTTATGTTGAGAGAAACGAAAAGGAAAGGGCTCTTAAAGAAAGAACAGTAATTCCACATGGCGAGCGAATGGTTACCTCCCCGCCTCCGTCTCTCTGTACCCGAGTGATTTGATATGCACGAGACCGTGTGGTTAAGGGGAGGGGTGGATGTTACATTTCTTTGCCAAAAGTGTATGCCAAATGCTTATCTTCTTTCTGATTGTCTTTCTATGCTGACTCTCTTCAATGCCTATTCCTTTTTTTTATATGTAGGCGAAACTTACAAAGACTGTTTGTTCTTAGAGTGTCTTGCTTGTTTTTTTGTTTCTATTTCTCCGCGTTTTATCATCGCATCATTGCTTGAAGAAAGCGCTGAAAGAGAGTGAGTGAACCACGGGGGCGGAGCATGAACGTAGTAAGTCTTTCCCTTTCCACCTTTGCTCCTGAATTAGGTCCCGCCGAAGCTGCCCTCCTCTTCATTCGAGAGAGGGGTTTTCCTCTTCTCGCTCTAAGAGCAGTGAAGTTGAATTCGAGTGAAAAGCAGTTAGCTCAGGTAGCTTGAACTATAACTCTTCCTCCCACTAAAGGAAGAGGACTCACTTCAAGAGCGAGGTTTTCGGCCCTGGAATCACTAAGTAGTAAACAAGCTGCCTCTGCCTATCTCCAAGCTAGTCAACTACCTCTGGCCGTTGCCTCAAGTTCTTCATCCGAGAGCGCATCCCCTTTATCTTGAAGCTGTTAGTTTGAGAATATATCCCTGGTAAGGCGTTTGTTGCTTCGGGTCCCAAACGTCCTTTTTAAAGTCTTTTTTAGGTTAAAAAGTGGAATTTAAGTATGTAACCACACTTCTTCCAGAACCTCCGTGCTTTGCACTAAGTGAGTAACCTTCCCCGTTATTGGATTTAGCGGATGCAAAGTCTGAGTCAATAGCATCTTCGAATTACCCACCTCGGTTTGAAGCTCCCGTTGAGCTGTATAAGCATTGGAATTTCTTCTAAATAGAAAGCGTAAAGTGGTTCGCCTACTTACTTTGGGAAGTGAAATGCCAAGGCAGACCTCTATTTTGATTCTTCGGGATGAGCTGCCATAGGATACTAGTCTTTTGCTGGAGAAGCTAAAAGCTATGCATAAAGCTTTAGATGGGATGCCTTTACATCTCCTCCGCTAACGCTAAGTGTAGAAATGCCCGGCCATACAATGAATCTAGCTATCTGGAGCCTTCTTTCCTCGCCTTTGGCCGAACGGGGAAACCTTTTGGTATTCAGAGGAGCTTTCAAGAGCATCTTTCTTTAGATTGCTAAACATATCCGAATATGAGTAGGCAGGTTTCGTTTGCTTTCTTTGGTTGGATGAATAATATCGAGGTATTTTATTATTGAACTAGGCGAAAGGAAGAGCTCAGCCAGTGCTTTCTCGAGCTAAGCCAGTAGATCGCTCTCTTTTTTCTTCTCTTCTGGATGAGTTCGCCGAGCTGAGTGTGTAATAAGTGAATTAGAATATAGCCTAGTCTTACGATTTGGTACTAATTATATGTTATACTTACTTTAATGTCCGTATATTAAAGAGTTACTAATGCAAAAGCCAGATCGGGAATGCCAAGAGGGAAGGAGTCTCGTTGTAGCGCAGAAGGATAAAAGAATCGGTCCTATCACCGCGATGACCCACATCAGTAGAGACAACTCGAGGTCGTGACTGCTATTCCTCATCAACCGCAGAGCGGAATCCGTCTTTTTCGGGGAGCTTTCTCCGGCTCCGCCCTATCATTGGGACAAGAGAGCTGGGCTAGCAGAGACCTAAATTCTCCAATTAAGTTACCTCCTGGATATTAGTTTTCAACAGAATGGCATAGAAGCTATCTAGAAAGCTCGTTCAGGGGCTTTACCACGGGAGTCAAGACATTAAACTGAAAAAGGCCTTTGGCTGTCTCCGATTCCCTTTACGCTTCCGAAGGATGAGAGCTTTCTAGCTCCTTTTTTGACCTGAGGAAAGGAGGTGTTTGATAGTGGTAGGTTACTCATTCGATCAATAGAAAGATGGATTCGATCAGAGACCAGCCAGGGGCTTTAAATCTTTAGTTTAAGATTGTTATGAGTCAGACACAGAAAGTCCAAAACAATAGCTTAAAAGGCAATGGAATAGCAATACAATCAAATCCAGCTACCTAGGATCTGTTTGGCTTAGCCTCTTTCTTCACAGACAGCAGCAGAAGAGGGGGTTCCGTGGCGCTAGTGGGTGCTCTAACACCAGGAGTAGACCCCGCAACTGGTATTCCTCTAGCTATTTAGCCGAAATGCGGGTATACTATTCAGAAATTCGAAATAAAACTGAACTCACTTTGATAGACGTAGATATTTCTAATCCGTTTTGGATTCATCACGAGGGGTATTAGAAGGCCTCACTGGCATTCGAACAAGAGATGCAAACAGCGAACAACATGCTCCTGCCTGATACATTCTATCTTGAGAATAGTTGTGGGCACTAAAAAGAACCAGCCAAAAGTACTAAAATTCCCCCGGCTGCAGCCCTTTCCTACCAATTCTCTGCCAACTGGTCGATCTGCGCCCTTCCCTTTTTAGGGTTCTCTTTCAGAATCAGTCACTTCAACAGCTACCCCCACCGAGGAGGGCTTGAACATAGTAGTTTCTTAGGTTCCTTTGTCCGAGAAGGCATATCTCGATCGGAGCCCATACAGTTTATTATTAGATGGAACTCCGCTTTAAGGGAGAGGGGGAGCAAAAGGATACTCTCTTTAGTCTCTTTATTCCTCTACCGTTCATAGCCATAGAAAATAAAACTAGGATCAGAAGTAAAGTCTCCTCCAGTGCTTGGTTCATCAACTAGTTTTATTCAAAGCAAGACATCCGGAACCAGGGCACTCATCTTTATCAATGCAATGACTTAGGGTAGGGGGCGGCTCAATCTTTTCAGCTAAAAGCAACCTTTTATCTTATGTGCGAAAGCACGCCACAAAAGCAAGAATAAAAAAGGGCGGTAATCAACTCAAAGGCAAGAAAAGAAAGGAATGCTGCTATTTATGATTCTGAGGGATAGCTTTGTTAGCTAGGCCACCCGCCTGAGCAGGGTTTCCATCCGAACTAGTGCCTTAAGCAGGAAGGAAGTTTCATTTGATGGGAACAAATGTTCATCGTTACCGATCCTCTTGGCAAAATGGTGGTATCGTATAGGCTGCTTTTAGGAGTGATCTGCCCCTCTTTCAACAAACTTGCTTGCTATCCCAGTGCGTCTATCCTTAGTTTTCGTGTCTAGCTTGCTTGCTCACTTCCAGAACTGATCTAACTAGAAAGAAAATCTCTAACTGGCCCTAGAAAAAGTATTCCAATTACTGGCTTACAGGGCACTCTCCATGGCTAGAAGAGGGTTCCGGAAAGCCATTTGTTTCTTTCAGCACGCCTTTGTCCTCGGTACCAGCGAGGTGTCAGTACGACGAGAAAACCCTATTCATGGTTGGTTGACCCCTTCTTACTCCCTTCCTTGGCTACTTAGAAAACACCCTTTAGCGTAAGAGCTCTTGAAGAGGGACTGCATCTCGATCCGCTACTGCTACTCAAATTCCTTCTGCAGCTGGCGGTGCTGGTAGTCCTGATGCAGGGTAGCCGGGATACACAGGTAAGGGGGCGAAAGCAGTTCATCAAGTTCAGAATTCGAGATCTGTCCTTCCGCTTGCAAAGACGAGAATGGAATCCAGATCAGAGTAGATTCAATACAATAGAAGGGCTGAAAGAATGAAGAAATTCGTTGAAAAAAAGCCGACTACTTCAGAGATAGGATGATCACTAGCCCTCTTCTCTTGACCTCCTTCACTGGATTGGATTCCATACGGATTCCCCAGATCTGCCCTTCTACGTCCTCTCTTCTGAAAGATTCGGTGCATCGCCAGTTCCATCCCACTCCCATGCACTTCCCTTTCGAAAGATTGACGGGATTCTATCAAATTATCCGTTTTCGCCCGGAAAGAAGTCAAATCAAAAGAAAGAAGAGTGGAAGACGGGTTATACTCTTTCATGTTCCCCTAGAGTTTTGAACTTCTACCGGTCTGAGTTATATAGCTAGTGCGGTCGCCTAGCATGTTGATAAGTTTCGTTTACTGCATCCAATAAAAGAATCCGATGAGTGTGCGGATGGGAATTGGATTACCATTCACGCTGAATTTGAGTGGACTCCTACAAGGTGTAAGGCGTGTGAGGGTTTTGGGCATTCAATTTCCTCATGTAGTCAATTGAAACCTTCTCCAAGCAAGTAAACCCGGCCATCATTTACCAGCTGGGTCTCTAGTCTTTCTCATGTATTCACTTTCTGCGAAATAGATCAACTACAGGGGACTACAGAGCACAACAGGCCCCTGTATGTCGCAGGCACAAGTGATGGTGCAAAAGTTAACCGCATCCAGCTTGATTGACCCTGTGGGTTTTCAGTTAACCTGATGACGCTCAGGACACTCTGGAGCCAGGCTATAGACGTCCAGCACTTGGCCCCTGAAAAAAGAATAAAAAAAAAGGCTTAAATCAGCACAGTCAACAAGCTCTTGGATTAATTATCTCCCCCCGAATCTTATGAACTGGCTTGAGGATAATCCTTGTGGTTCTGGAGCTCATGTTGTCGGTAAGCGACGAGCGACTAAGAGCTCTTTCTCTCTCTCTTGTCGGTAAGCGTCGGATAGAGCAAGCTCGAATGCCTAATATCAAATAAGATCTCTCACTCTCAGGCAAGAGAAGAGTAAGCAAGCTACCTCATGTAGTAAGGCTTGGAATAGGGAGCTAGCATGAGTAGGGTTAGCTCCTCTTTTGCGAAATCCTTCAGTCCAATGAGGATAAAGAGTTAGGTAGAACGCTTCTCCTCTAGTTGTAGTATATGTATTGTGTCTAGGTATTGTAGTAAGACCCTCCTGTTTTCTTATATGAATTAGCAAAATACCTTTCCTACTCTTTCTTCAATTGCATCTATCTATCGGACTATCATCTTTTTGTATTATTAGTTGTCTTCCATCGTCCTCTATAGGTTTATAAGAATATGGAATGAATTAGCCCTAATTAGCTCTTTCTCATCGGGGCATGAAGTAGCCAATCTCTGCTTGTTGTTGATATTCCATATCTCCTGAGTCTGAGCCCTAGGATAGAGCAAGAGCTGCAACCTAGCTGACTTTGAACCCTTCCTATCTTAGTAGCTAGATGGTTTGGAAAGCAAGGACAGATAAGCAAGGAAAGAAAAGACTGGATGAGTCTTGTTGGTTCTTGGCAGTCGGAAACATGTCGCTACTTGACTGGAGGTTTAGAGCAAGATATGTTGAATTAGCACCCATTAGATGGAGCTAGCTTTTTGCCGGTAGCTAGGGGAATGTAGGAGATAATATATCCACTTCTTTTAGTATGTGGCCATCTCTTCCTCTCCCTGAAGGCATTCCATTCCGCATTCTTTGGCACGAGGGTTTGGCTTCCTTGATTCAGGTAGGAAAGAAGGGGCTATGGCACTTGGTTCATTCCTTTCTTTGGCAAAGGAAGGGAAGGAAGCAAGCAATTCGGACAGAAGAAAGAGGGCTTGAAAGAATAAGATACGTAGAGCGTGAACCAAGGTTCATAGGCGGATCAAAGTCGAATCTTGCAGATCCTAGTTCGCTTACTAATCGCTTTCGGGACCAGTCTTCAATGGCATGAAGCTTTAGTGGCATAGAATCGGCTGCCTTAGTCGAATGATCGGACAGATGAAAGGAGAACTATCTGGTGAGGCATCTGGATTTGATTCGGGTCGGTTAAAGCTTGAAAGGGAGTTCGTGGCCTACTAGGAGTTCTGTTTTCTGAGGACTCATAGAACACCTTATTAATCTTAATTCAACTGTCCTTTCAAGCAAGAGTTGTCTTAGATCAATGAATGAGAAGGAAGAGAGTGAATAGGGCACAGGAAATGAAGTCATCCAGGTTCGGAGCGGGAAGCATGCATTCAGGCTGTGAGGGAAAGTGGTTCTCTTAGCTTTAGTCAGCTTGGCTTGAATAAAGCTTTGGTTTCAGGAAAGTAGGGAGTCAGAGCTTTCCGGCAGTCAGCTTTGTGGATATTACTTTCTGGATTGGATTTTATTCCGTTTTTAGGGAGAGGAAAAAAGACATGGAAAGAATAGTGAGAATAGCCGTAATTCAACTAGGCCTTGAATCAGTGGTTTACAGAGACAATGAGTCATCTGTTTACGGCGAATCTGCTCTTAGAATCTTAGAATAGGTTGGAACTCTTTAAACATGATACGCTTATTCAGAAAGTACGCATTTCTGGCTCTAAGTCCGCTGGGTTGGATCGAACTAGTTGTTTTGGCAGGAAGCTAATTGCATAAAAGAAGCATTCCACTTTGGGAAAGAGAATAGAAGGAGTCAGTCTTATTATAGGATCCCTCTGTCTTGCATTGGGTTCACTGGAGCTTATATAAAGCGATACGCAGAAGAGAGAGAATCCGTCTGTCTTTATAGTGCGGATGGACTTACTTTTCTCGCATCAAAGCTTTCCGGTTCTATTCCTTTATGATATGAAGAAAGGCTTGTTATCGACGAATAAGCTCTTTCTACTGTGCCCTAAAAGCTCATCCTAAGGAAAGTAGTTTTCACTCGGGACTTCTATTCTATGCTAGCATAGCATGCTTCTACTTCTATTCTTGATGTTGCAAATTCCGGATCTGGAAGAGTTTATATTCCTTTATTCTAAGATGCCAGTCGGGAAAGAGTTCGCTTAAGACTGATAAAGGGGAGGGCAGGTTGACTGATCGACCAAAGTAAGAAGAAGCGAAAGTTCACTCACGTAACTCGAGATGAGCTAATTCAATCCTTGCGTTGAGGTACGCATGAATTCACTCCCCACTCCAGGAAGTGCGCGACTCAATGTCAACTTCAACTAACGTCGAACCTCGCTCGGAACGAGCAAATTCCTTGCGCCAAGTTATGCCGGAATGAACTCTTACCTGAATCCCCCATTCCCAAAAGATCGAATTACTCTGTCTTCCTCGGAGCTTTCGTTTTCCTTCCTCCGCGCAAGCGCTAAGCGATAATAATTCCTCTGATAAAGTCTAAAGGTCAAGTCATCTTTCGCTTCCGGTCGTAAGAGCGTAAACTTACCTTCCTCTTACTAATCATAAGAGCCTGCACTGACTTCTTTGCCTCATTTTCCCGCATCAAAAGACAGATCTTAGTCATATACTATTTTATTTCTCCGTGGATTACTTGAGGATTGATCTGTTGTTGGATCCGTTGATGGATCGACCCTCCCTAACCACCCTATTTCTACTTGACTTGAGCACTGGCAGGTTTGAAGGGATAGAATCCTGTACGTAGAAGAAATAGTTGAACCCATAACTCGTGATTCGTAGCTTACAACCTATCCTTATATTCTCAATTGATCTTTGCTTACCGCTTCGCCCCGCTTACACTATATCTATCTACGGTGCTTACTTTGCCTTCGAGGAAGCGCTTTGCTGCGGGTTGCTTGGAATGCTGCCGTTGGAGAGCTTGGGATTGGCACTTGAAACACTGGTTGCGAAGCAGAGCAACCTTGTCTGAACCTAGAAGTCCTTCTATTGGATTCGAAGTTGATCCTGAATCGGTTAAAAACCTGACTTTCATCGACTTGCCCCTGTCTTCTTTCCTGAGCGGGAGCAACATAGACTGATTAGCTCGATCTCCTCCTACTTCCGTTGCTAAGTACCGGCCGTTCGAACAGTTTACACTTCCTTCAGCTTTCAAGAAGAAGATTAAATTCCTCCCTTCCGCGGATCTCATTCCTTATTCACATGGATTTTCCCGAGAGTACCTTCCTTTGGCTGCTCCTTGATTACCAGAAGAACTTATTCTTAACTTCGTTGCCTTGTAGTGTCGTACCCTCACGGCGTCAGATTCTTTTGCTTCTCCTAAGATATAAGGGGTTAGTCAATCCAGCGAAGAAGTCAGATGTCTACCTAGATTAGTCCACTGAAGGAAAGAAATATACTGGATTTTACCTTAGCACAGGCGCTAATAATCATTCCAGAACAGGAACTCTAACTCATCAAGAAGAAAGAAGGAGTTTATCCAGAAGTTTCAATAAACTGGCAATAGCCCAGAAGAAGAAATCTTATTAGAAGAGTAAAGAAGAAGCTAACAACGCATAAGAATTTATTAGCAGTGGCTACGTCCATTACTTCATAAGGAATGGTAAGCGCGGGAACTCAGGAGATTAAGAACTAGACTTTTAAGGCCGAAAGAAGACTTCTAGTAGTCTTCAGAAGAAAGGAAGAAACCCTCCGATTGCTGCTTTAGTTCTCCGGGTCGAGGGAAGGAATAGCGAAGGAAGGTAGTTTACTTGCTTAGTGTTTGCGCTAAGGGATGAGCGTTAAAAGCATTTTATAGATATTTAATAGATCTTATCAGTCTTCTTGTGTAATAGTAACTCTCCCCCATCAATCGGTACTAGTTATTCTCCTTCGGATCCTTGACTTGATTTGTCCGATGATAAATGCGAAACGAAAGAAGGATCCTCCTGCTGGGAATTATATCCTACTCTTTACCCCCCCTTTTCACAGATAATGGAGAGATGAATTGATCGATTCATCGGATCTTAGGTCGGGACTGACGGGGCTCGAACCCGCAGCTTCCGCCTTGACAGGGCGGTGCTCTGACCGATTGAACTACAATCCCAGGAAAATTAGGTATACAGCCTAAAAATTCTTATTATTTTTTCTCATTGGATTTCATTCGAACCTTTTTGTTTCGCCGTGTTGTAACAGAGACACGAATGATATACTATATTATTATATAAATTATTATCATAAAAAATCTATAATTTAATATATTTAAAAATGCAAATGCAGTAAACTCATAGTGGGCTAATTCATGAATTGAATCAAATGGACCCTTTTAACTAAGCGGTAGAGTCACGCTCTTTAAACGCCCTAAGAAATAGGCGTAAGTCATCAGTTCCAATCAGATCCGAAAAATGAGAAATCAATCAAAAGTAAGTGCAGTGGATCTGAATTGAATCATGACTATATAAGCTATTCTGATATTAAGATTCGATATAGATGAAATCGTGGAAGCGGACCTTTGATTTCCTTGGACCACGTAAGAATTCGTCGTCCGATCGAACCTTCTTGTTCCTGGATGCTCCATAGAAATCCATCGTTATTCCTTTCTTCCACCGAGAAAGGTTCATTCCGAATCACAAGAGAAATTTCTCTCTCTTTTTTTATTCTTTTCGTTATGGTAATGCAATGCAAAAGAGGTCTCGGAAACCGGGTTGTTTCTGATGATGAAAAGAGCTTTTTTTATTTTATGTGAAATTGACGAAAACCCGATATTTAAAGGTCGGTAATGTTAGAAGACGACTGTCGGTATCCGATGGTAAGATACCTATGGTCGGTATATCTTTGAAAGCTCAGACGGAGAGAATAAACGTACTCTTCGGGGGCTACTTAAGGCACTTTAGTGCAAACCAGAAGGACTGGGGCTGTTGGATGTTGCTCAGTGCTGCTATAACTTAACAACCAAAAAGCTCTGCGTCGAACTTAAGCCCCTTCGAGTTGGCGACGGAGCAACAGCCTCTGACGCCCCACACCATTGCGGCAGGAGGGGGCTTGCCCATCAGCCTACTTTGCCAAGAGGTGGCAGGAGCGCAACGATCTAGCCCAAACCTACTTAGATGAAGCAGCAAGGCGTATGAAGGGAGCGACGACCCTTCTTCTTGGAGATAACTCCAAAAGCCAAACCTAGCCCAACCTACTTAAACAACCCAATGGCTCGGCCCAGGAAGAAGAAAGTAGACTTCGTAGAGAAGCGGATAGGAGGGGTAGCCTATAGACTCAAGCGATCAGCTCGGTGAAAACTCACCTCGTATTCCATGTGAGTCAGTTGACTTCAATTAGACCAGACCGACCTAGGGAGGACCCACGAGGGCACCACCAGATGTTTTAGATAACCTTTATAAAGAAGAAGTTGAGTATATCATAGCTGACCGCACCATGGGCTAGCCCGTACACCCACTGCACGAGTGGAATACTACTTAGTCAAGTAGAAGGGCCAACCTGAGAGCGAGGCAAAAGCTGGGAACGGGCTGAAACTTACGAGTCGAAGACCAAGTCAGAGACTACTGGACGTCTCGCAGAGCGACTCTCAACGAGGACGTTGAGACTTTTCGAAAAAAAAAAAATGTTTTTTGGCTTAACCCGTCTTTACTAAAGATCAAGGAGTACACTTGTACTCCGGCTAATAGGGGAAGGCTTTTTTCAAATCCAAGTTTGACTCTGATTAGATCCTTAGCGCAAGCGCTAAGTAAACAAGCTACCTTCTGTAATAAAAACCGAGGAAAAATAACGTCAAAT